AAAAAAGGCTAAGACGTGGAAAAAGCCCCTTATCGGATTTGAACCGATGACTTACGCCTTACCATGGCGTTACTCTACCACTGAGTTAAAAGGGCTCGTTTTAGTAAATTCATGAATTAGTCATTTTCCATTATTGAGTCTACTGTATCTGTATATATATTATATGGACATATATGCATGTATTCATAGGAACTAATTCAGTAATAAGAAATTGGATTTATCTAAAAGTGAAGTCCAAGCTTAAGATAAAATCATTTTTTTGATTTCTGAAATAAAAATTCGTAGCAATCATTCTCCGAGCTAAAGGAATTCCATCGAACTAAGGGAATTCTATACAATAATATAATAATAACCTATTTAATAAGAATATATTAGAATTAGATAAATAAATAATAATATTAAAAAGAATAATAATAAATAATAATTAATATTCAATTAACATATTCCATTTTTAAATAAAATGAAAATAAACGAAATTGGAAAAAAAATTCTACTAATATTAGATATACTAATCGAAAATAGAAAAATGCCAAATGAGATAAAATAATGAAATAATAAACGGAAATCAAATAGATAGAAAAAATCGAATAGGTATAAAGGGCCTGGTTCATTTATGAACCATCAAAAAAACTTATCTTATATGAAAGAAATAAAATAAACTAGGAAACATTTTTCGGATTTAGTCGTACTATTCCATTATTTATATTGACAATTCCAAAAAACTGCTCATACTATGATCATAGTCAGATGGCGATCGGGCAGGTATGCCCCCATCGTCTAGCGGTTTAGGACATCTCTCTTTCAAGGAGGCAGCGGGGATTCGACTTCCCCTGGGGGTAGGATACTACGAAAGTAAGTTGATCATGAATTATCAATTCTCAATAATACTAGAATTGATTCTTCTGGGGTCGATGCCCGAGTGGTTAATGGGGACGGACTGTAAATTCGTTGGCAATATGTCTACGCTGGTTCAAATCCAGCTCGGCCCAATAATTTTGCCGCTCCCTGAGTATGATATAACCAATTTGTCCTCCATAAATGTCTATATTATATGGAAGAATAAAGATTCCTTTTTTTATCTATCCCATCTTTTCTTTTCCCACCCTTTGTAACGATCTAGATTCATAATTACTAAGTATCATGAAAGGGGTAACAAAACTTTTTTCTTATTGAGAGGTTTCTTATTAACCCTGTGGCAGTACAATAAAATAACTACAAGATTACTACTAATCGGTCTCACTCTCACTATAGTTAATCCATATCCATGTGGATATCAGTATATCATTTGTATCTCTCTTACAAGACAGCAAACTACTAGAATAGTTTCAACGAAACCAATATGTCTATTGTACACCTCACTGGGATTGTAGTTCAATTGGTCAGAGCACCGCCCTGTCAAGGCGGAAGCTGCGGGTTCGAGCCCCGTCAGTCCCGAACTAGGATCCGATGAATTGATAAATTTCTCTTTCCATTCTCTCTTCCTGAAAAAAGGAAGGGTGGAGCAAGCAAAACTGAATTCACAGCGAGTACTTTTATTTCTTTTGTGTTTCTTTCGTATTCCTTATGCCCATCAGACAAATACGGGAATTTCTCTTTATTCTATATTCTAAGAGAGAGGTATATGTGGATTGGTATAATCAGCAAATAGTATCGTTGTAGTCAGGGATTTTGAGAAATACCATTTTTTGTTCTTGATTAATGAAATGGAATGAAGTACTCACATTTTTACTGGTATTTTCCATAATATATGTACTTGTGTTTATTGTACAATGGGGATTTAACATAATTAACTCTACAAAACAAAGTACTTTTTTTGAATTAAAACACCCTTATTATTTCATCTTTTTATTTCATATTATAGTATATTTGTGTATACTATTCATTTAGTATACTATTTATTTATAGTTATAAGTAGTATAAGATGTAAATATTTAAGATAGAAATATTATAATAAAATCAATATTATAATAAAATATATTAAAATGGAATTCTATTTTCATTTTCATTTGATTATAGAAAAGAAAATCAAGAGTGGAAAGAGAAATTCAATGAACGGGATTATTCTTTTATTTTATTGGACCGGGAATCCCATTCTTATTTGGTATGGATAAAGGACCTTTCTATGTTATATTATTCAATTCTCGACGATGAATCGATTTGATAGATCAAATATTGTTATTCATAATATTGATCCTGATCCGATTTCGTATCATTAGGGTGTAATTTATCCCATTGAATTTCTAGGAGTCAAATTTATTATCTCTATGGGATTAGATCCCGAGTTATTGCGAAGCAAAAAAAAAAAAAACAATGAGATTATGGAAGTAAATATTCTCGCATTTATTGCTACTGCACTCTTTATTCTAGTTCCTACCGCTTTTTTACTTATCATTTACGTAAAAACAGTCAGTCAAAACGATTAATTTGACTGAAACTTATTAGTTCTTATGAATGATTGAAGAAATGAAAGGGATTGAAGCCCCAAGTCTTAAATGAAATAATCAGACTGGAATCAACACTATCTACGCTAGTATGGTAAAAAGAACTAATAGGAAACCATATTTTGGAATTATTCTATTCTAAGAAATATGAAAATTATTCTATTATATTGAATTATTATATAATAATTCAATATAATAGAATAGAATAAGATAATTAAAAATTAAATATAGTATAAACGCTCATAAATAGAAAGAAATCTTTCTATTCTTTATAAATCTTTATTTTCTATTATATACCTTTTAGATTTGGAGTTGTATGCAGATATGGGTTTGAGATCGACCAATTTACAATATGTAGTACATACATCTATTTCGTATATATAAAGTGAAAGTACTCTAATTCTATTTCTTGATACATCCGTTTGTATAAAAAATAATCAATCCAAAATAATTGAAAGTCAACTGCTCTATTATATAGAATCTAATTTTTCGGTTTCGTATCATTTTCAAAAAGAAATAGGGATCCTGGGATCTATTGAAAATGATTAATAAATAATGAAATTAAGAGGAATTCTAAGAAATTCCAAACGGAAATAATAGAAATTAGAAAAAGAAAAGGAAAAAAGTGAAACCGAAGAATTAGATTAGAATTTCCAAGAAGTTCTCAATCGGGGCATTAACATATGATCCGTCGAGCTCCACGGTAACTTTTTCAAATTAGAAAAAGGAGTAGTAGACCCACTGATGTATCATGCTTAAACGTGACATCAAATGAATTGATAAAGCAAAGCTAAAATTTCTAGGAGTCTAAAACCTTAGTTAAATGTGCAATATATGGATCGCTCGACGCAAGCAAAAATATTATTTATTATGTGTGTAACCTCTTTGTACAACCAAGCTGTTAGTAGGTAGTTTACGGTAGAAAATAGATATCGTCATAATAATGACTTTTTCTTAGAACCAAAAAAGAAAGAGAGAAACGAATCAAAATAAATAAAAAACGGAGATTTTTTGTTTCTCACTGTAATATCCATAATTAGAATTGAATTCTGTCAAGAACGGATTTCAAAAATCAAAATGGAATATTTAGATAGAATATTTAGAAAAAACTCAGTTAGAAAAAAAAAGACTATTATATGCATTATGTATTCTGTTGACTTGAGTTTTGAAATACAACTATCATAGGAATTCATAGTTTGATCTTAAAACGCTTTGCAAAACGATCAATTAAACAATTGATACAATTCAATTAATCAATTAATAATACCCCTAAAGTCCACTCCTTCCCCATACTACAAGCGAAAGGGAAAATGTAAAGACTACCATTAAAGCAGCCCAAGCGAGACTTACTATATCCATGTGAATTATGTCCCCTATCTTCTTTATGAAATGAAGGAATTATTTATCGATCATCAATCATAGTGGAATCAATGGCGCAGAGTCAAAATCTTATTTTTGACTTAAGGTTATTGTTGACGAAGCAATCTAAATCCAATGAATCCCCTTGTAACAAATTCCTACCTTTCTAGTATAATAATATAGGAATTCCGGTAGAATTGGAAAGCATTAAGACATTTTTTGGAAATAGCAATGGAATACTCCTATCTAATGGAAGATGTAAAGTATCCTCTGTTCTTTGGTTCTTTTTATAACTATTAAATTGATTTCTTATCAGCCTATTCAATCTAATACCAGACTTAATAGTCAGTATACACTATCATATGATTAAGATACTCAGTAAGACTTTCATTTCAAGTCTTTTTTATAACCTCTTCTTGAGGACTAGGAGTTAATATTGAGAATCCTTCAGGAACCGGGATTTATGATTTCTTACTTTCAAAGAATTTATATCCATTTAGATTAGAGAATCCACGGATTTCTCAAGTATTGACAAAGCCAACAAGTCTCGGTTCCTGTTGTCAAAGAATTTATCAGGTTCCATTTCGATCAACGGAATAGGAATAATCAATTCCAAGTTTTTTATTAATCAGGCGACACCCAGATTTGAACTGGGGATAAAGGATTTGCAGTCCCCCGCCTTACCACTTGGCCATGTCGCCAAAACGATACAAAATGGATAGAAATATACCCGACCCTTTCCTAATTTTCTCTATCTATTCCTAACTTTATAGGAATAGGAGGGGTTGCTAAACCATTTGTTTCTTTTTATTGGATTTATATCTTGAATACCATTGTACTTATTCCAAATTACAAAGAGGAATCCAATCCCGCCGCTTTCTTATGGGATCTTATCTGGTTGAGATCATTCTCTTCAATCGAATGGACCGGACCTCAATAAATATATCTCAATATAAGTCTCAATATACATATATATCAACTCAATAAACTCAATATAAATATAACAATAGAAATATAATATTATATATATATATAAATATATAACAATAGATAACAATTCCTATTTATATATTTATATAACAATTCAAATTCAATATGGATAACAATTCAAACTAATTACATTAAAACGAATTAAAAATGTCCCCTCTTTTTTCAATAGATCCATAGAATAGATTAGAATTAATATAACGAACAGTTTTT